TCAGAACCAAAATTCCAACAGTTGTAATTAATATTGACATAATAGAAGTAAGTGGATCGATAAAGTAACCGAACTCAAAAGAAAATTCATTATTTATGGTCCAAGACCATACATTTTGATGAATGCAACTTAGAAAAATTTGTTGAATAGATAGATAGAGTGAAAAGATCATAACTATACTTAACAAAAAAATACTAAGAAAAGTCCACATACGGCGAAGGTTTTTTGTTGCTGTCGGAAAAAGGAGAAGTCCAACTCCTAGTAAAATAGGTACTGGAAGTGGAATGAAAGGGATGATCCATGAATATTCATATGTATGGTCCATAAAATAAAAAATCCGTTTTATTTTATTCTTTAATTTCTTATTTCTTATTCACTGGTTTGTATATATATATTTTTTTCAAAGGGGACAATAAAAAAGCACGCGATTTCAAACCTAAATATAAATTTTTTCGAATTAGTATAATCCTTCATAAATCTTTGAAAAGAAAAATATATTCAAATAAAAAAAATTAGAAGTGATTAAATAATATTACTAAGTTACTGTCAAAAAAATTTATTTGTCTTTTTTTATTACTACTAAATAAAATTGTGATTTTATGCAGATACAGAAAAAGTGCATTATAATTCCGTATTACAATAATTTATATACATATATTAAGAATAGAACAAAGATTTACACGATAAAAAAATACTTAATATTAATTATATAATAAAATAATAAAAAACTTGACCTAAAAGAAAGTTATTTTAGTTTGATTATTTAGAATTATTAAGGAATGAATTTTCATTATGGAATTTAGTGATTGTCTTCCAGTACACTAAGTGAGCTTTTTTTATTTTCAAGAAAGATTATTATAATCGATATTTTTTTGACCTATCATATGAAGAAATCTCAGAATTTTTTTGATAATTTAATCTATCAGTATAGATTAATTAAATGAGTACTCTCCTACGGATTTCAAACGTTAAAGACCAAAAAATTTTATAACCAAATTTTATAAAAAAAAAAGTAAAAAACAGTTGGATTTTAAACTTTTGAAGGTCTTTTTTGTTTTGAAAATAATATATAATAAAATAATAAAATTAGAAAGAAAAAAATAACTCGATATGGAGTACGAAAAAATAGAATAATAAATGTCTTTGACATCCAATTATACCACTGAATTTTTTTTTCATTTTTGAATGGCAGTTCCAAAAAAACGTACTTCGATCTCTAAAAAGCGTATTCGTAAAAACATTTGGAAACGGAAGGGATATTGGACATCGTTGAAAGCTTTTTCGTTAGGGAAATCACTTTCTACAGGTAATTCAAAAAGTTTTTTTGTACAACAAAATAAATAAAAAACACTCTAATAATTAGAATTAGCCTAACTTAAAAACCAATTTTTAAAAATACATATAAAAAAAATAGGAACCAAAAGAAGAAAAAAGGACAATATATAGATAAAAACGAAAGGTTCACATTTTTTTTTTAGTTCCAAAAAGGGGATTCTTATTTTCCCCATCACTACCTTGATGCAATAAAAAATAAAGATCTTTTATTTCCTCTTAATTCTTAATGAGGAAATAAAAGATCTTTAAGCGAAATCAATAGGTTCTTTAAAATTAATTAATTTAAGTGATCAAAAAATTTTATGTTTGTACAATATAAAAAGATGCATCAAAAAAAATATTTTGATAATTCTATTTTTTTATTTCTCTTGAGTAATGAGGAAAATCTGCTTTTATTTGAAATTTCTAAGGATTTTGAAGAAGTTTTAATTTTTCGAAAAAGCATTTTTTTTTAATGGAACTAAAAAATTGAATTTATGCTTTTTTTTATCATATAAATGAAAAAAAAAACGATAAAGAGCATTTAGAGTTTTGTCTTTGGGTTTAAGTTCCCACTCCTTGAATTTAGGTACATTTTTCATTGTATTCTAGAAAAAATATAAAGGACAAAAAGTGAATTTAAATAATTTTAACTAACTCAGATAAAAAAAAAAAAAGATCTTAATTGAATTAAAAACCCAATACCTATTAAAAAAAGTTTTTTTTGATTAAATCAATTGGCAATTTGAGTCAATTGGCTTCTTTATTTAAATTTTAATCTCGACGATTGAATAAAAACTTGTTAGTATTGTTTTGAACAAGTTGCCGCTATGGTGAAATTGGTAGACACGCTGCTCTTAGGAAGCAGTGCTAGAGCATCTCGGTTCGAGTCCGAGTAGCGGCATAAGATCTTATAAAAGAGATATTATAAGTTTTATAATCAAAATAATACCCGACTTTTTTTTATAAAATCGGGTAAAACCTAGTATTAATTTATTAATTTTTAACAAAATTTTTATGATTTTTTCAATTTTAGAGCATATATTAACTCATATTTCGTTTTCGGTCGTTTCAATTGTACTGACAATTTATTTTTTAACTTTATTAGTTAATTTAGATGAAATCATAGGATTTTTTGATTCATTAGATAAAGGAATCATAATTACGTTTTTTGGTATAACAGGATTATTATTCACTCGTTGGATTTATTCAGGACATTTTCCATTAAGTAATTTATATGAATCATTAATTTTTCTTTCATGGGCTTTTTCAATTATTCATATGGTTTCCTATTTTAATAAAAAACAACAAAATCACTTAAACGCAATAACTGCGCCAAGTGCTATTTTTATTCAGGGTTTTGCTACTTCAGGTCTTTTAAACAAAATGCCTCAGTCTGCAATATTAGTACCAGCTCTCCAGTCCCAGTGGTTAATGATGCATGTAAGTCTAATGATATTAGGCTATGGCGCTCTGTTATGCGGATCATTATTATCAATAGCTCTTCTAGTGATTACATTTCGCAAAGTCGGACCCACTTTTTGGAAAAAGAATATAAAAAAAAAATTTTTATTAAATGAATTATTTTCTTTTGATGTACTTTACTACATAAATGAAAGAAATTCTATTTTACTACAACAAAACATTACTTTTAGTTTTTCTAAAAATTATTATAGGTATCAACTGATTCAACAATTAGATTATTGGAGTTTTCGTATTATTAGTCTTGGATTTATCTTTTTAACCGTCGGCATTCTTTCAGGAGCTGTCTGGGCTAATGAAACATGGGGTTCATATTGGAACTGGGATCCAAAAGAAACTTGGGCATTTATTACTTGGACTATATTCGCAATTTATTTACATATTAAAACAAATAGGAATGTTAGGGGTATAAATTCTGCAATTGTGGCTTCAATAGGTTTTCTTTTAATTTGGATATGCTATTTTGGCGTCAATCTTTTAGGAATCGGTTTACATAGTTATGGTTCATTTACATCGAATTAACTAAAACAGTAACAAACAAAAAGGAATCCCAATCTAAATAAAAAAAAATAGTATCTATATCTAACTTCATATAAGTTAAGAAATCTTAGTTAATTTTAGTAGTAAATCATCAAGAACCTTTTGAATCAAGTAGTACAATGATTCAAAAGGTTCTCACAATACAAAGACCAAAGACTTCTGATTACAATTCACTTTAATGCTTTTTTTGATTTCCTGAAAACTATCCATAAAAATAATTAGATAAAATGGATTCGACCTTGTCACTTGCTAATGAGAGCACAAAATCAGGATAAATACCAATACCAATTATGGGTAGAAGAATAGAGATTGAAAGAAATAACTCTCGGGGTCCAGAATCAAAAAAAGAAAAGTTTTTGACATTAATTAACTTGTATCCATAGAACATTTGACGTGACATAGATAATAAATATATAGGAGTTAATATCATTCCAATTGCCATTACAAAAATAATGAAAATTTTTGAAATTACAAAATATTTTTGGCTGGTAATTATTCCAAAAAAAACGATTAATTCTGCAACAAAACCACTCATGCCTGGCAATGCAAGGGAAGCCATCGATAAGATAGTGAACATTGTAAATATTTTTGGAATGGAGATAGCCATTCCACCCATTTCATCAAGATAAACAAGCCTAATTCTATCATAACTCGTCCCTGCCAAGAAAAAAAGTGCAGCGCCAATAAATCCATGAGAAATTATTTGTAAAATAGCTCCATTAAGTCCAGGATCCGTTATAGAACTAATACCTATAATTATAAAACCCATATGAGATACCGAAGAATAGGCTATTCTCTTTTTTAAATTACGTTGACCGGGAGATGTTGAAGCTGCATAAATTATTTGGATTGTACCGACTACCATCAACCAAGGAGAAAACATAGAATGAGCGTGGGGTAATAATTCCATATTGATTCGAACCAACCCATATGCTCCCATTTTTAATAAGATTCCAGCGAGAAGCATACAAGTACTGTAATGTGCCTCACCGTGGGTGTCAGGTAACCAAGTATGTAAAGGTATAATCGGTGATTTGACGGCAAAAGCAATAAGAAATCCAATATAAAATAGTATTTCGAGTGTGACAGGATAGGATTGATTAGCTAAGAGTTCTAAATTTAATGTTGGTTCGTTCGAACCATATAAACTTATACCTAAAACTCCTATTAATAAAAAAATAGAACTTCCTGCCGTATATAAAATAAATTTTGTAGCTGAATACAGACGTTTCTTTCCACCCCACATGGATAAAAGTAGATAAACGGGAATTAATTCTAATTCCCACATGATGAAAAAAAGGAGAAGATCCCGAGAAGAAAATGATCCTATTTGACCACTGTACATTGCTAACATCAGGAAATGGAATAATCGGGAATCCCGAGTAACTGGAAAAGCCGCTAAAGTGGCTAAAGTAGTAATAAATCCCGTCAGTAAAATCGTTCCTATAGAAAGGCCATCTATTCCCATTCTCCAGTAAAAATCACAAAAATTGATCCATTTATAATCTTCGGACAGTTGAATTAATGGATCGTCCATTTTAAAATTATAACAAAAAGCGTAGGTCGTTAGAAGAAGTTCTAAGATACAAATGGATATAGTATACCATTTATTGACTTTATTTCCCCTATGTGGGAGAAATAACATTAATGAACCAGCAGATATTGGAAAAACAACAATTATTGTTAACCAAGGAAAATCATTCGTGGTAAAGACAAGATACACCAGGTCCAAAGAACGCGTACTCAAAAAAAATATATAAATAAAAAAATATAATTGAACTTTTTTGAGTACGAGTACTTGTCAATAAAAAAAAATAAAATGTATTCCAAATTTATTCAAATGAGGTTTTCGGTAACGTATCAATAAGCTAGACCCATACTTCGAGTTGTTTCATGCCATAAATAAACTCGAACGCTCAAAAAATCTGTTGGACAGGCGGATTCACATCTCTTACAACCAACACAGTCCTCGGTTCTTGGAGCGGAAGCTATTTGCTTAGCTTTACATCCATCCCAAGGTATCATTTCTAATACGTCTGTAGGGCATGCTCGAACACATTGAGTACATCCTATACAGGTATCATAAATTTTTACTGAATGTGACATAGGATCGATAGTTTTTTGAATGTCATAAATTTTCAATCTAGTAAACTTCTAACTGACTTATATATTAAAATACTAGATGAAGCAATGATTTCCTTTAATAGAATTTTTGTATTTTTGTAATGAATTCTGGCTCAATTGATAAAAAATGGGGCTAAAATACTTTGATTTCTTAGATTTTTACAAATATAATCTAGTAGCTCATAACCTATCATATATGCAAATTTCAATCTATAATTTTTTTATTTATGCTACTTATTTAATAAGGTCGATTGGTTTATGCGAGTTGATTTTCTGTTACGATAAATTGACGAGACTATAGCTAATCCAATAGCTGCTTCCGCGGCTGCAATTGCTATAACAAAAATGCAGAAAATATCCCCTTTTAGTTCGGAATTATCAAAAAAATCAGAAAATGTTACGAAATTCATATTAACTGCATTGAGTATAAGTTCAAGACACATAAGAGCCCTAACCATATTTCGACTCGTGATCAATCCATAAAGACCAATCAAAAATAAATAGGCACTCAAAACAAGTACATGTTCGAGTATCATTCAGCAACTCCTTATCAATTTTGATTCATTTCAATATGAAAAATAATTCACCGGATTCCATCAACTAGAATATAACAAAAAAAGTACGAATAAAAACAATATTAGGTAAAAAAAAATTTCAAATATATATCAAATATAAAAATTGATATTTAAAATATGAAATAGTATTCAATCAAATTTAATTGAATGAACGGAAAAAAATCATAACATACACAAAGTTTTCTTTGGTCTTTACTAATTCGAACATTTTTTATTGACGAGCCACAGAAATTGCACCGATCAAAGCAACTAAAAGAATTATTGAAATGAGTTCAAATGGCAGAAAAAAATCTGTTGATAAATGAATTCCTATTTGTTGACTATTACTTATTAAATCTTGCTCTAGAATCTGGTTTAATCTTGTAGTCCAAATAACCCCGTACCATGACGTATCGAGAATAGTAGACATTAATAAACAAAGAATAGTTGTACAAACCAACGAAGTAATCCCATTCCCAACGGTCCACAGATTGAAATCTGTGGAATATTCTGAATCATTCATGAACATCACAGCAAATATGATTAAAACATTTATGGCCCCCACGTAAATAAGGAGTTGTGCAGCAGCTACAAAATGGGAATTTGATAGAATATATAATAAAGATATACAAACAAGAACAAATCCTAAGGAAAAGGCTGAAAATATTGGGTTGGGAAGTAATACCACTCCCAGACCTCCTACTAAAAGACCGGATCCCAGAAAAACTAAAAGAAAATCATGTATTGGTCCAGGCAAATCCATTATATTATTAAAATAAGAAAAAAATCGAAATCCTTTTCATGACCTTATTAATTTAACCAGGAAATTTTTTTGGAATATGTTTCTATTTAATATGTTTCTAATAGAGTGAAATTAGAATCTAATGGATATGAATTGATGTAGATACAATTATTAGACAGTTTCTCTTTTTTTATTCTAAAGGTTTTTTTCAACCTATCTATTTCAAGAAAGTAATTACGACTATATTATATTAAAATTAAAAGAATGCGCCTTAATACTTAATATTATTATATAAATACAATACACGTTTTTAATGAAATTCTTTATATAATATAATTCAACAGTTTTGAATTCTTTTTTTAATCATTTTAATCAAATTAATGGGTTTTCCCCATTTTTTGTTTGAGGGGAATTCAAAATTGTTCGAATAGTGTAATCGTCAATTACTGACATTGGTAAACGACCCAAAGCTATTTGATTATAATTCAATTCGTGACGATCATACGTTGAAAATTCATATTCTTCAGTCATTGACAAACAATTTGTTGGACAATACTCAACACAATTGCCACAAAATATACAAATTCCAAAATCAATACTGTAATTAAGCAATCGTTTTTTTCGAATATTAGTTTCCAATTTCCAATCAACAACAGGCAAATCTATAGGACATACTCGAACACATACTTCACAAGCAATGCATTTATCAAATTCAAAATGGATTCGACCGCGGAAACGTTCCGATGTTATTAATTTTTCATAGGGATATTGAATAGTTACAGGTAAACGATTTGTGTGGGATAAGGTAATCATGAAACCTTGACCAATATACCTTGCAGCTCGTAGGGTTTGTTGACCATAATTCATGAACCCGGTTATCATAGGAAGCATATTGTAATTATCTCTGAATAATTTTATCTTTGTTTCTTTCTCTTGTTTAAAACAAATAATGAATATGTTGGATTCATTTTCAATTTAGAGTGAAAAGAGTTGGAAAGAAGTTGTTAATAATAGATTACCAAGGGAAATAGGTAAAAGAAATTTCCATCCAAGATTTAATAGTTGATCCATTCTTAGCCTAGGTAAAGTCCATCTTGTTGCGATAGAAATGAACAAGAACAAATAAGTTTTAGCTAATGTAATAAAGATACCAATTGTTGTTCCAAAAATTTGATCCCTTTGAAATAGCTCCAGAATAGATATATACGGAATAGAAATATTCCAACCGCCTAAGTATAGAACTGTTACAAATAATGAGGAAATTAATAGATTTAGATAAGAAGCAACGTAAAATAAACCAAATTTGATACCTGAATATTCAGTTTGATAACCTGCTATTAATTCTTCTTCCGCTTCTGGTAAATCAAACGGTAACCTCTCGCATTCTGCTAGGGAAGAAATTAGAAAAATGATAAAACCTATAGGTTGACGCCACAAATTCCATCCCCAAAAACCATATTTTGATTGTGCCTCAACTATATCAACTGTACTTAAACTGTTAGATAATCCTAGTCGGCGATAACATTACTATTTTCACCGCTATTACAGAACCGTACATGAGGTTTTCGCCTCATACGGCTCCTCGGGGGCCTTAAATAAATCTAAGGACCAGATTAGTCTTATTTAGATGGATTAAAAATATCTGGGGTCCCGAATTATACCAATGGAATTCTGTCTGCTCAAATCCTAAGAATAAAAAAAGCGCTTCGGAATTCATCTCATCCTTTACAAATTTTAATTTCTATTTGTTGAGTAATAACTTAACCCTTTAATAAAATACTCCTTGTAAAATTGTAAAAATAAAAATAGGTATTTTAGCCCATGGTGGTTTTCGATTACGAAAAAGAATTAGACATCCTATTAGTTTATTATTCATGAGAGAAATTCTATTTTATTTTCGAAATATATGAAAAAAAAAGATCCGTGTTTCGTTCCTATTCTTCTTTCTTTTTTAGAAAAAAATTGGTGGACTTATAAAAAATAAAGGATTATTTCGTTTCTGATAGTCATTACATTTGTCGGTGGATAGGAGCATACTCTGAATCGGAATCTTGGGGAGTACTGTCTGATCATTTCTACTAATTTCAAGCCCCAATTAACCTTCTTTTTTTTATTATCTTATGTTATGCATAAATATCCTTTTCAATTTGGTTAATCTCTATTACAAATTCTTTGTGTATTTTGGTGTTTCTAACCATCCACTCACTTTTACCTAATTGCCGCTCACTTTTTAACACATGTATGTTAATCTATATAACGGATAGTGAAAACGGCATCCGGTTAATAAATTTAACCCGCTTCAAGCCAGGATGACTAATTAACCAACCTTGGGGTAATGTAATTCTTACGATTCTGTTTATTTCCGTTTAACCTTTGTACATAGGAAATGAGACTCAATTTTTCTTTTTACTGCTAATTTCTGAGCAGTTTTTTTTCACTCATATATAACTATCAAATTCCTTTTATTAAGATTAATCGGAAAGATAAATATATCTATATATTCTGTTTTTTAACTTATTCGTCTAGAAGAAACGGAATAGTCAAAATAAACGTTTCTGTTTCAACGAATCACACGTAGAGATATTGATAAAACACATAGAGTTAATGGTATTTCATAACTAATCGATTGGGCAGCAGCTCGCAGACCACCTAAAAAAGAATATTTATTATTGGATCCATATCCTGACATAAGAAGTCCAATAGGAGCAATACTTGAGATAGCAATCCATAAAAAAATACCAATATTGAGATCCGCTAAAACAAGGTGATTGCTAAAGGGAATTACTGAATAACTTAGTAAAATTGAGATAACTGCTATAGATGGTCCAATACTAAATAAAGGAGTATTTCCTCTAGATGGACGAAGATTTTCTTTGAAAAGTAGTTTTGTCCCGTCGGCTAGAGCTTGAAGAATTCCCAACGGGCCGGCGTATTCAGGTCCAATACGTTGTTGGATCCCTGCAGATATTTCTCTTTCTAACCACACAATTACTAGTACACCTGTTATGATTCCCAATACAAGAGAAAATATAGGGACAAATATCCATATGAGTCCATAGACCTCTTTTAAAGATTCCAATCTAACAAAAGAATTTATAGTTTGGACTGCTGTTGCATACATTATCATTTTAACGATCAACTTCTCCCATAATTATATCTATGCTACCGAGTATCGTCATAATATCAGCCAATTTCATTCTTTTAACTAGTTCAGGAAGAATTTGCAAATTAATAAAACCCGGTGGTCGGATTTTCCATCTCCAAGGAAAACCGCTTTGATCTCCTATGAGAAAAATTCCCAACTCCCCTTTTGGAGCTTCAACTCTTACATAAAGTTCTTGTTTCGATAATTCAAAAGTAGGAGAAGGTTTTTTACTAATGAATCGATATTCAAAATCATTCCATTCTGGATTCCTTTTTCTCTCAAAGCCCCTGCTTTCTAAATTCTCATAGGGACCCCCTGGAAGTCCTTCTAGAGCCTGTTGAATAATTTTTATGGATTCTGTCATTTCGCTAAGTCGTACTAAATAACGAGCTAATGAATCTCCTTGTTTTTGCCACTGAATTTCCCATTCAAATTCATCGTAAGACTCATAACGATCAACTTTACGAAGATCCCATGGTATTCCGGATGCGCGTAGCATTGGTCCGGATAAACCCCAATTTATTGCTTCTTCCCCACCAATAATCCCAACTCCTTCAACCCGTTCTAAAAAAATAGGATTTCGTGTAATGAGTTTTTGATATTCAACAACCTCTGTTAAAAAATAATCACAAAAATCCAAGCATTTATCTATCCACCCATAAGGTAAATCAGCCGCTATTCCTCCAATACGAAAAAAATTATGCATCATTCTCATACCGGTGGCAGCTTCGAATAGATCATATATAAATTCTCGTTCTCTGAAAATATAGAAAAAGGGAGTCTGTGCACCAATATCTGCCATAAAAGGGCCCAGCCATAACAGATGAGAAGCTATACGACTCAATTCCAGCATAATGACTCTGATATAGCTGGCCCTTTTAGGAACTTGAATATTTCCCAATTGTTCTGGTCCATTTACTGTTATTGCTTCTGTAAACATAGTAGCTAAATAATCCCATCGCGTTACATAAGGTAAATATTGTATAATTGCTCGGTTTTCTGCAATTTTTTCCATTCCTCTGTGTAAATAACCCAATATGGGTTCACAGTCAACAACATCCTCACCATCTAGAGTAACAATTAAGCGAAGAACACCATGCATGGATGGGTGGTGAGGTCCCATATTGACTATCATAAGATCTTTTCCTGTAACTGGTCTCTTCATAAGTTTTTCCTTGATTCGTTCTGGCATGAATTAGATTGCTGAAAAAGAAGTTTATCAAAAAATTCAAGATCTCAAAAATTCACTAATTCACAATTTTTGAATTTAACGAGTTTTTAATTCCCGAATATTCAACTGATTAATTAATTCTTTATAACGTACTCTATTTTTTTTTGACAAATAAGCCAGCAGTCGTTGACGTTTTCCCAGAATTTTTCGTAGACCCCTCTGAGATAAATAATCTTTTCTGTGCAATTCCAAATGTGAAGTAAGTCTTCGTATCTTATTAGTGAAACTGAATACTTGAAATTCAACAGATCCCCTGCTTTCTTCTTTTTGTTCTTGAAATGAAATGAATGCATTTTTTATCATAAAAAGAAATCCTTCCCTTTTTAATATGAATTGAAAGATATGAATTTTACTGATCAGTAATAATAATGGTAGTTTTTTTGTACAAGGATCTGAATTTTATTATCAACTTCTTAATTCTTCATTTTATAAAAAAAATCTAAATTTAGATCTCAAAAAGGAGGATTCTGTTAATTTATTTATGGATCTGCTCTGATTGGTATCTATGTCATTGATTAAATAAATCTCATGTATAAAGATTGAATTTAAAACAATCCCTCATATTTGTGCATATAGTTATTTTCATATACCGTAATTTATATATTATATATTATAGTAAAAAGGATCCATCATTAATGAATTGGAAATCGCGTATACATGTGTATTCTTATCATACTGAAATGATTTCCGTTAGTAGTATTAAACCAATAGCGATTCATACAAGCTAAATCTTCTAATCTAAAATTGGGCCAAAGAAAGGATTTTAAATTAATTAGGTTTTTTTTATCCTTATCAAGATCTTTCTTTTTATGCAAAACTGTGGGCAAGTTTTGAATATTCTTATCAAATCTTGAATTTCTATCCCTCGCAGTTTTTTTTTTAAAGTTGAAACAAATTAAAATTCGAAATTCTCTACGTCGTTTAGGGGATAGAATATTTTCAGGGACAAAGAAATCATAATTATTTTTTTTTCTATTTACAGTTTTGTTTTGATATTTTGTAATGGATTTATCAATTTTTTTTTTATCAATATAGCTTTTTTTTTTGTATCTTTTACTTATTTTGTGTTTATTTTTATGAACCAATGAAATACCTATGGTTCTATATATAATAAGTTGTCCATCGTTTTGTACAGACAAACGGACAGGTTCAATAATCAATATTCCTTTTTTCATTAATTTTGCAAAAGTGAAATTTTTCTCAATCATTAGAATGTCTAGGCTCATCTCTCCTCTTTCAATAGAAGAGATCGCTATTTCGTTTGGATTTTTTAGTCTAACCAAGAGACAGTATACTTTTACATTATCGAGAATTTTTTGATTAAAAAAACAATTCCATCGCAATTGAAAACGCGAATATCTTGTGAGAAATAAATCAAGTTCCGCTTCTGTATTGCTTTTGTATTGTTTTTTATTTTTACGTTTTTTTATTGTTGATTCTGCATAATTTTCTTCAATATTTTTTTCTTGGTTTGATAGAGCTGATTCGGAATTTCTTTCTTGTTCTTTATCTGATTCAAACTCTACTTGACCGGTCGATTCTTTTTCTTCTTTATTCAGATTATAAAATCGACGGGATTTTTTTTCATTTGATTGTATAAAACCTTTTTTCTTTCGAGTGATCTTTTTATTAACATTTATGTTTTCATTAAAATTTAAAAGAAGTAATTTGATTGGTATGACCCACGGTTTCATTTTATATGTACTAGAAAATAAGACAAATTCGGGAAAGAAAACAAATTCAAAATTTGTTATACGATGATTTAGTATTTCTTCATTCATTCCCATCCAATCAAAAAAGAAACTTTTTTGATTAGCAAGACCCGTCTTAGTTATTTTATCAATTCTTTGATAATTCTGAACTTTAGTATTAATATATTTTTGTTTACTCTTGGTATCAACCCAGGGTTCAATATTTACTTTTTTTGTAAACCAAAAGTTAAGAATTCTCCAATCCAAATATTTTCTATGCCGAATTTCCCCTATACCCCGAATATTATATTTTTCTAGAAAAGAAGAGACTAAACAATTATCTAGAGCAATGCTTATAGACATGTCAAAATTTTTTTCTGTACAATGAATCGATTTATAGCAAAAAATATTATATGTAGAATCTTTTTTAAAATTATGTTTTGGATTTACTAACGAGTTGGCCTCAAAAAAATTTTGTTTTTTGTAATTATCAACAATTTTTTTTTCATATGAATCCTCTTTGGTTAAACTTGGATTTAGAACTAGAGAATCTTGAGTTATTTTCTTTTTCCATTTTTCGGTTACTAATCTAGCCCATGCAATCTGAGGTAAATTGTATTGATAATGACTTCGTAACCAGTTTTTCCATTGATTTACTTCGGAATTCAAAAAGGTTTTATTTTTCAATTCATACTGAAAGATTCCTTGTTCTTGAAAAAAAACCTTTATTTGATTCTTAACAAAAAGGGATGTTATACATATGTTATATTCAAGAACAGCCTTTAATTTAGAAAAGTTACTAACTTTAATTTGTGATAATTTGTAAAATACATATGCTTGTGATAAAGAGCATAGGTCATAACTAATTTTTTTTTTATTGGGTATTAAATTTTTTATAGTCGAAATAAAATAAATGGTATTTTTTTTATTTTTTTTTTCTCCAATTTCGTCATCCTTGTAAATATATTTATCAAGAATTATTTTTGTTGATTCAAAAAAAAGTTGTGTAGTAATTCTTTGAATATTAATGATACCAAGAAAAATAGCTATAGACAGCTGTTCGATGCAAAATTTTATAAAAAAAATGGATTTACGAATTAATCGGGTATTTTTTCTTTTGAATGTCTGCCAAATTTTTTTTGATGACTCAATTATTTTAGAATCATAACGCAGTTTGGTACAACTATTCGTTAGGTTTTGTTTTTCTTTTGAAATTTCGTCTATTTTATTTCTGATTGTCTTTATTCTATCAATCAAATTTTTTTTTTTGTTTTCGCTGAGTGAAGAATTTGTCCACTCCATGGATTTATTTTGAACAGATAGTTGATGAATCATCTGATTACTTATTATTGAATCTTTTTTCGTTTCATTTAATTCATATATTTCGCTCGGGCCAAATAATGGAATTAGGTTTTGTTTTGAAAGGTCTTTGATTTTTCCTTTTATAAAAAGAAAGTTTTTGAGAATCCAGTTTTTCATTTCTTTTGTGACTTTTAGTAAAATTGTTGCTCTTTTTTTGAAAATCCTTAAAACCAGAAAAGGCTTAGTTTTGAATTTTTTGATTCTTTTTTTTAATTCTTTAGAAATAGGTTCAACAAAAGAAGGCTTTTTTTGGGCAGAACCAAATGGTAGTTCGGTTTCCATTCCCCAAACTGTTAAGAAACAAAAATCATTTTTTTCTCCTTTGTCTTTTGTTTTTTTTAGTCGAACCTTCTGAGATGCTTGAAATTTAGATTTATGCCAAGGTTTAAGATAAAAAGGAAATAGGATTTTTATCTGAATACCATCCGTTAACCAGTTTTTTGGAAATTCTGTTTCGGATAGTTGAACCCCATTATAAGTGCATTTAATATGCATTTCGCGTTTCCAATCTTTTAAATCCTCGGACCACTCGGGAAATTGAAATAATAACATACGCACGCTATTTTTAATTATTATCAATAAAGGTAATATAATATATTTTCTAAGAATAGATTGAGTTACTAAGAGAGAACCTCTTATTATTTGAGCAAATAGGAAGCTATCCCAAGTTTCTGCAATTTCTATCCGTCTTTTTTCTTCTATTTTTGATTGTTCTTCTTCTTTTTTATCAATTTTTTTTTTTTTGTTTTTCCACATGAAATTTCTAAGAATTTTTTTTTTTAGCCCCCATATATCAAACGAAAAAAAAAAAAGTT